CGTGGGGCTTGCTTCTATTGGACCCGGGGTTGGTCAAGGTACTGCTGCGGGCCAAGCTGTAGAAGGGATCGCCAGACAACCAGAAGCAGAAGGAAAAATACGAGGTACTTTATTGCTTAGTCTGGCTTTTATGGAAGCTTTAACAATTTATGGACTGGTTGTGGCATTAGCTCTTTTATTTGCGAATCCTTTTGTTTAATCCCCCCAATACATAACATATATATATATATTTTATATATTTTCTTTTTTTATTTCCTTGGATTTGCTGCTCTTGCAATTATATTAAGATTGCACTCCTACAATTTCTTATTCGTTGTGACAATAATAGGGGGGAAGAACTGATTTGAGGATGGGGAATTAAATTAGCACATTAGCTCACTTTTTTCCTTTACCCTCTTAGTCTAATAGAACTTTTTTTAGGAAGTATTGCAACAAATGAGATATTTTATTTTACAACTGACATAAGACCTGATACCTAATTCTAATAAGTATTGTTGTTGTTGGAAATTTCCAATTGAAAAAACAATCCATTTACATCTATAAATCAATATTTTTTTTACTCTATTTAGTATTTAGAAAAATAATAGAATAAAAAAAAACATATAGAAAAAGAAAATTAGTCTATCTATAAGAATAAGAAAGAGGAGATCGTATGAAAAATGTAACCGATTCTTTCCTTTCCTTGGGTTATTGGCCGTTCGCCGGGAGTTTCGGGTTTAATACTGATATTTTAGCAACAAATCCAATAAATCTAAGTGTAGTGGTTGGTGTATTGATTTTTTTTGGAAAGGGAGTGTGTGCGAGTTGTTTATTTCAAGAAATAGGCTGGATCCAACCAACTGCACTTTTTTCGTTATAACTTGAAAAGGGGCACGATTCCGCGAATTACTTCTGAATAAATTCAGAAATCATATTTAAGAACCATAGCATTTCGTGATTCATTGGTAAATCTACTTTGATTCTCTACCAACCAATAATGCGGGACCATTAACAGGGTTAAAGCGAAATCGTTTGAAGTCCAGATGCAGCATGGTACTCTTTCTACTACTATGTTAATAGGGAAAAGGTTTCAAAATGAAGAGTTGCATTTTTTTTATCAATATAAAACACTCATGTCGATAAAAAAACGATTTGAACCCTTTATTTTTAATTATTTTTAATTTTATATTATATATTTTATATTTATCTATATATTCTATTTTGAAATTGGAAAAATAGATATTTCACCCCCCCCCCCTTTTTATTTATCTTTTTTATCCAATGCTGAATCGATAACCTATGGATAAAGTAAGAAGCATTTTTTGGATTTGAATAAAAAAAAGAAACAACTTTGCTGACAATTAGAATTATTTGATTGGTCAGAAGAGTCCTCCGAATATTATGTTCTTAGATTAGTGACCAGTTTCGATATTTTCGCGAATATGAATAGAGAAGAGAGGATAGGCTCATTACAGTAAAAAAAAGCTATGGGAGTTTCCATAAGTAATTGAGCCTGAGAGCCAAATGAATCGAAAGATTCATGTTTGGTTCGGGAAGGGATCGTGGAAGTTTTGAAATGAATGGAAAGATAATCTACTTTCATTAAGTGATTTATTAGATAATCGAAAACAGAGGATCTTGAAGACTATTCGAGATTCAGAAGAACTACGCGGGGGAGCCCAGGAACGGCTGGAAAAAGCCGTGGCTCGCTTACGGAAAGTAGAAATGGAAGCAGATCAGTTTCGAGCGAACGGGTACTCTGAGATAGAACGAGAAAAATGGAATTTGATTAATTCAACTTATAAGACTTTGGAACAATTAGAAAATTACAAAAACGAAACCATTCGTTTTGAACAACAAAGAGCAATTAATCAAGTTCGACAACGGGTTTTCCAACAAGCCTTAGAAGGAGCTCTAGGAACTCTGAATAGTTGTTTGAACACTGAGTTACATTTACGTACCATCAGTACAAATATTGGCATGTTTGGAATGATGAAAGAAATAACGGGTTAGTCTTTCTACTGTGCAGGCATTATTTTTCTTTCAAACAAAAGAATTAAGAAATACTCATGGTAACTATTCGAGCAGATGAAATTAGTAATATTATCCGTGAACGTATTGAGCAATATAATAGAGAAGTAAAGATTTTAAATACTGGTACTGTACTTCAAGTAGGCGATGGCATTGCTCGTATTTATGGTCTTGATGAAGTAATGGCAGGTGAATTAGTAGAATTTGAAGAAGGTACGATAGGCATTGCTCTTAATTTGGAATCAAATAATGTCGGTGTTGTATTAATGGGTGACGGTTTGATGATACAAGAGGGAAGTTCTGTAAAAGCAACAGGAAGAATTGCTCAGATACCGGTAAGTGAGGCTTTTTTGGGCCGTGTTATAAATGCCCTAGCTAAACCTATCGACGGTCGAGGCGAAATTTCGGCTTCTGAATCCCGGTTAATTGAATCTCCCGCCCCCGGTATTATTTCGAGACGTTCCGTATATGAGCCTCTTCAAACAGGACT